CCCAGACTGACTTACTAATAGGATACCCTGATACGTTACAGAATTTTGCTTTAACCAACGATCCAATCAGAGGAAAAATTGGGACTATTGTATCGAATCTCTTAACAGCTGTATCGATCATAAATGAATTCTCTAGCATTTGACTCCTTATCACCCAAGGCGTTAGTCGTACACCGGAAAGATAGCCCAGAAAATAGAAAGAATGATTGGATAATTCATTTATATGGATCCTACCCGGTTGAGACCATAAGTGAAAATGACATTGCCAGAAATGTACAAGGTAATATTTCCATTTCTTCATCAGTAAATTAGTACACCTTGAAGCCATAATGGATTTTCCTTGATACCTAACATAATGCATCAAAGGTTCCTTGAAGAACCAGAGGGGCAGGGTCATTTGAGAATCATTATGAGGCGTCACTACAAGATGTTTGATTTTTCCATAAAAATGTCTTCTCTCAAGAAAGGCTAGAGAAGATATTGACCGTAAATGAGAGGATTGTTTACGAAGGAAAACTAATACGGATTCGCATTCATATACATGAGAATTATACAAGAACAAGAATAATCTTTGATTTTCCTTTGAAAAAATGGAAATGGATTTATTTGAAGTAATAAGGCTATTCCAATTATGATGCTCGTGTAGAAAACATCTCAATAAATGCAAAGAAGGAGCATCTCGTATCCGAGTGCGAAGAGTTTGAAGCAAGATTTCCAGATGGATTGGGTAGGGTATTAGTATATCTGAAACATAACATAAATGTGATAATTTGTCCTCTAAAAAGGGAAATATTGAATGAATAGATCGTAAATTCTGATATTTTGCTATTCTTTCTCTTTCTAGGGAAGATACTAATCGCACCGAGAATGGAATTTCCATAATTCCTGCAAAACCCTCTGGTATCGTTTGAGAATAAAAACTCCTGTTGGGCCCAACGAACCTAGAATCATTAACCGAAATGGTCAAATGATTCTGTTGATGCAGTCGAGTAATTAAGCGTTTCACAATTAGTGAACTAGATTTATTGTCATTGTCATAACCTAAATTTTCCGTGGGTTCATAAAAAATCGAACTATTTAAACCATGATCATGAGCAAGTGCATAGATATACTCCCGAAAAAGAAGTGGATATAAGAAGCGCTGTTTCCGGTATCTATCTATTTCTAAATAGCCTTGCAATTCGTATTGCAATTTATCCATTCGTTTGCAATGAAACTTGAACCGCATGCGGGGGAGGATTTCTTGGGTTATTAAATAATAAATACATAGTGCGATATGGTCCTAACAAGGTATATAGTAAAAACTGATACCCTGGAGACAAGACGTCTAATCAACGCATCCTCTCTTTTTCCATCCAACTCGTTCGTGTTTGGGTATAGTTAGAAGAGATTGTGTATTAGAAATCCTTTATTTTTGCAACCCGATCGCTCTTCTGACTTTGGAATGAGTTAATTTTATTTATCAGTACACCGTTTCTTATACACATTCGGTTACACTCCAGTAACTAATGGAGAACTGTGAATAGTTAGGATTTTTTTGAAAAGGAATCAATAATCCACTCGCAGGAGAGCCCTTTCCCGCATCAGGCACTAATATATTTTTAACGTCTAATTAGATCGGGTATTCGTTCGAATTAAAGATAAGAACGGAAACTCGTTGCTTTTGGTTTTTCCTTATAATTGGAGCCATATAGCTCTATCCATTTATTCACTTGACCCAACTGTGAATGAATTTGGAACCGTTCTAGCTAAGAATCAAAAGGACATTTTTTACCGATCTGATATGACCAGATAAGAATGAAGTATTCTCAGAGTTATCCATTGATACGACATGCTGTTTTTTCCATTCATTCCCTTTCAGGATCAGTCGTGGTCTTACAAACTCTACCGATGGTATGGACGAATCCGCTTCATCCAAATGTGTAAAAGATCATAGCCGCACTTAAAAGCCGAGTACTCTACCGTTGAGTTAGCAACCCAGATAAGGATCTAATTACGATCGGAATAAAAATCAAGAGATTTGATTACCGGAACCAGTCAAGTCAAAACATTGAACTAATATAAGCATAAGAATAACAGCAAGCTTAGAAGAAACTATGATTATAAAAAATCTATACAATAAAGAAGAGCAGATTCACAGATAAGTATAGCTTTAGTAAATAAAAAAATACTTCCTCTTCCTGTGTCACAGACGATCCCTCAAACCAATCCTTTGAATGAAGTAAAAAACCAAACCTATGAAACCGCAAGAATAGATCGATTTATCTACGATCGAATTCTATCGTATTCTATTCGTTCGAGAGACCATTGTCAATACAAACGAAATAAATATTGGGAAATCAAATAAAACAAAATACAATAAATAAACTAAATATAAATAAGATAAGGCCTTGTGTTAGATTGGCACTACAAGAAATGAAAATGAAGTGAAGTAAAGAAGAAGTAGGTAAAAAAGAATATCGTATTTATTCACTATCACTATAGGCCCCAAGATTGACCTCTTGTTTCTTGAGGGAGTCCCAAGGAAAACCATCTGATTAATGGTAATCCCATAATTTCATGGATTTCAGTTATTACATATAATCCTTTTTCTATCCCTCTCATATTCATATAAATATAAAAAGACAAAGAAATTCTTTGTCATTCTTTGTCCTTACATTATCTCAAACCATATAGGCAGAATAGTGAATAGGTATGAATATAGCAAGAGAGTGGCGGAGAAACAATTAAACAAAACTATAACTAGCTACTATACCGGTACCGGCCATCTTTTGATTTCATTAATTTCATTTTGTTTGATTAACTCGAAGTTCCTTAAATACCTCTGCCTTTTTTGAAATATCATGAACAGTCTCCGTGGGTTGAGCTCCTTTTTCAAGGAAATATAGAATAGCAGGAACATTTAAATAAGTTTGATTCTTTATCGGGTCGTAAAAGCCTACTTTCCGAAGATCTCTTCCCTCTCTTCGGGATCTGACATCAATTGCAATGATTCGATAGGTGGCTCATTGGGATAGATGGATGGGCAATACCCCCCCCCCTGGAAACGTATAGGAAGTTTTCTCCTCATACGGCTCGAGAAAGAATGATTCAAATTTATGGAAATCTATAGCAAACGGATCCTTGAAATCATCAATTAAATTATGATTGGAGTCGTCTTTTTTCCTTCTTCCTTCCTATAAAATAAAAAAAAAGAGTATCATTCGTCCTCATAACTCAAGTTAGGTAATTCCCAAAGGACTAGACTAAAAAAGAAATCCTTAAAAAATCCTTAAATAAATATTTATTGAGCGGTCTATAACCCCTTTTTTGTCTCGTCTGGAATATATTTCCATTTCTTACTTATTATGATCCAATCCACTTGATTGAGACAATCATTGAAAATGGTGTTTTCTTGTTTTGGAATCACTTATCCTTGAATCATTAGGTTTATACATTACTTCGGTGATCTTTAATCTTCCGGAACGGCAGCAACATACCTTTTGGCTATTTCTTTACGTCGAAGAATCATACGAACGATTCAATTCCATTAATTCCCCTGTGATACACTTCTTTATCATCGAAATAGTCTCACCAATTACAGCAAACTTTTTTATTTAAAACTCGGTCCAATTTTACCTTTTCTATATCGAAGATATACTTACGAAGTCGTTCCAAATTATTGATTGGCACTAACCCTAGATCCTGCCTCTGATAATCATTTATTCTCGAGCTCCATCATGTACTATTTTATTTACATTACAACCCAACATCGTGGAGTAATGGTGAAACAGAACAAAATATGTCGAGCCAAGAGCATCCTCATTGAAGATGATGGATGTCAAAATCCACAGCCGATCATGTCATTCAAGTCGCACGTTGCCTTCTACCACATCGTTTCAAACGAAGTTTTACCATAACAAACATTCCTATAATTCGGAATCGGTACGGGATTGATTCAATATGGAATTAAATCATGAATAGTCATTGATTGATCTTTTATTCTATTTTTTGATATTCTCCATGGACGCATATGTATATCTAACAAGTATCCAGTTTGCCCCCTGATTCTAGCGTATGATTCATTTATTTCACCATCCATTTATAAGAAAGACGAATAAACAAGAAGTTAGTTAACAACCTGATCATTTGTGACGATAAGTCATGAATGAAATGAGCCAATTCTTGCTCGAACGACTAAGCTAAACTAAAGATCTTTAATTGGATTTCCAATACCGGAAAAGAATGAGTTAGTAACTGATTAAGCCATTCCAATGAACCGTAAAGGGCCAAAGTGGTCTTATGGTAAATGATAAATTAACTAATCTCAGACTTCATCGAGTATCAAGGATTCATTAAAAATGGTTTCACATAAAAAAATCTCGTACTTTGCCATCATTGCTATTGATGGAAAGCAGTTCTTACGTAAAGACTCAATTTGATCTCTGAATCAATCAGCAAGTCTGTGCAATCACAACGAATAACTGTAATTACGGATATCCCCTAGACGTCAATTTGATCATTTTGATCATCATCTTAAATTTAATTTTGATTTTCCTTAAATCATTAACTGTCTAAACCAGATAAATGGGACGAGAAACAAAATCTAAAACTAATTTCATTTCTTTGTTCATGAGCATCAAACATAATAAGAAATATAGTAAAAGAAAGTAATAGTAAAAAAATGAATAAAAAAAAGACACAGTAAAGTAAATAAAATAAGATAAAGTGAACGTCCTCGATTCATTCTTTCATCTGATTGAGAAAATCAGAATCAAAGCGGCATGATCTTTCGGTATCCATCGGGTTATGTTATATATACAGCTGTTACCGTGGGTAATCGTGGATATTTTAAGGCATCACAGAAATTTCTGACCGAAACCAAAGACTGTTTGTTGTTTGTTCTTACTGAAATAGAACAATAACAATACAAAAGGGAGGCATGTTTATTTTCGGCATATTCTGCTTTTTTTCTTCCAGAGTCGTTCGATAAAGTCAAGTAAATTAAATCCACGATTCTGCCTACCCATTGATTTACAATTCCATTATTCATCAGTTCATTAGAACCAGATGCAAATTGGGTACAATACAATGCATCTATTCCTATTGAACTTGATTGTTTGTTGATAAAATCGGGAATAGCCACAGATATTGCAATTGATACCTTCCATTGCTGATCAGCACATATCTAAAAAACATTTCATCTGGATTATGAATCATGCATACCAAGAAAAGAAGATTCTTTTCTTATAAGCTGTATAAGCTGCGTGCTATACCAGTACCAGACACGTATAAGTGCAAAACAAAATAGGTCCAGATCCGTTTTTTCTTCCCATTTTTAATTTTAGTCCAGTCTTAGGAACTCGAATCCCGTTGATGGAATTGGTACCACGAACCCGAACCCCCATTAGAATCCAAATAAAATGAATTAGAAATTGGGATAATTATGAAATGAGATACGATTACCATATCTGCTTTACCATTAATTAAAAGTTAGAAGATAGAAGAGGTTTCTTTCACATTTCGACTCAGAATGGATCATGCAGGAATAAGAATTTCCTGGATTTAAGCATAAAGTTTCTTTTGACTAACTAACTCCAATATGAACGGTACGGACATAGACTGAATAATCCAATTTGGAATTAAAAATATCTTCTCAATGGATCTATGTCTATGCTCCCCCCACGCCTATACCACAATCATGGATTTTTCATACGTGTGTCAGTCATTGAAAGTGAATTCCGTGTGTAGGAAACAGAATAGAAAGGTAAAGTCTAATTCAGAAAAGAATCATTAACATTAAAAACCAAACTAGAAAGAAAGAATAGATTACGATTACATTGTATCCAACATGAACCTCCTAAATAGAAATTTAGATGATTAAAGAGAACAAATAATATTTGTTAAGTTAAGATGGAATTTATCTGGGACGGAAGGATTCGAACCTCCGAGTAACAGGACCAAAACCCGTTGCCTTACCGCTTGGCCACGCCCCATTTATGTTTCTATTCAAACACGAATATACATTAATATTGGTATCGGGTGTTCGTCAATTCCAGCCTAGTATCTATGGAAGAAAGAAGTTGTTGCTGAGATTCGACACGTGTAAATCCGGAATAAAACGAAATTCATTGATCATTACATATAATTAAATTAAGATAATTAAGATATTGTATGAAAGTATGATTCCGTATAATTCAATTTGACAATTGAAGGATCTTTGATTGGGGGAATTCAAAGAAAGAAGGACTTTTTTACCTACCCTCTTTCTTGATTTTTTCCCTTATATCAAATCAAGAAATAACTCAATAAAAATGATATTATTCAAAGAACAAAATATTTGTTATGCCTAATATCTTTAGTTTAATCTGTATCTGTCTTAATTCTGCCCTTCAGCCGAGTGGTTTTTTCTTCGCAAAATTGCCCGAGGCTTATGCTTTTTTGAACCCAATCGTGGATTTTATGCCGGTCATACCTGTGCTCTTTTTTCTCTTAGCCTTTGTGTGGCAAGCTGCTGTAAGTTTTCGATGAGATCCTTGATACTGTTCTAGAAAGATTCACGATTTATTCAAAAAAAATATTTTACCAAGAAAAATGAGATAAGTAGTGCATTAAGACAAGAACCCTCGATTCAAACATTGAACATTCTTCGATAGACTTCGTGAATCCGGATCACCTCATTTCCTCATTCTGACCCTCCATCCATGGAGCGCATACGGTATTCTGATACCCCGCAATGCAATATCAACAAGTCGCATTGTAGGTATGACGAGATTTTTTTGGTAACGAAGGAATCAGAACCTTATTTTATTACAATACAAATAAATTGAATTCCTGTTAATTCCTTTCTTTTCTAAAAACCACTTCGTTTCTTGGTGTCAAAAAATGAGATGGTACAAAGGTTGAGAATCTATTCCCTTTTTCTCCCCCAACAGGTCTTGGAGATTTGTAATGCTTACTCTCAAACTGTTCGTTTATACGGTGGTGATATTCTTTGTTTCGCTCTTCATCTTCGGATTCCTGTCTAATGACCCAGGACGTAATCCTGGACGCGAAGAATAAAGAATAATAGATTTTTTCTTTCCTTTTTTGGTTTGGTTTCTAAATCCATCTTCTTAACTTCAAATTTTACCTATTCCATACATTTCATTTAGATAAATGAAATCATTAATCCAACCAAACCAAAGGGACTCGGGGTTTATAGAATTAGAAAGATAAATATCAAGTGAGCGTAGAAAACGGAGAGAGAGGGATTCGAACCCTCGGTACGAATAGCTCGTACAACAGATTAGCAATCTGCCGCTTTAGTCCACTCAGCCATCTCTCCAAATTGAAATGAAAAAAAAAATGAATAATTCATATGTGACACGACGTGTGAAGTAAAGATTGATATTTCTTTTTCTTTATTCTAGAGATATATATGAATTGTATAAGAAATCCTATTTATACAACCATTCAAAACGGGTATCTCTAAAGGAAAAAAAGATCCCTCTTTGATTTTATTTCGTCCGAAAGGTTCTT